TGTTGCGTCAACTATTTCCACGGAAGGCGGTGAGATGATATCTTGAGCGGTTACGTATCTAGGACCTCTAACGCAAATGGATGCGTCTCTAACTCCATACAGATTACTTCTCAATACAATTTCTTTCAAATTTATTAAAATTTCATGTACCGATTCCTCAATACCTACTATCGTAGAATATTCATGTGGCACTTTCTCAGATTTAGCACGTGTGATACATGTTCCTTCTATTTCTCCAAGTAAAGCCCTTCGCATGGCAATACCTATGATATCGGCTTGCCCTTTCATGAGCGGGGACAGAATGAAACGACCATAATAAAGACGCGTACTGTCTACTCTTGATTCAACACATTTCCACTGTAGTGTTCGAGTGGATCCTGCTATTTCCTCTCGAACCATACTAATATTATTATTTGATCAGATCATTGAATCGTTTATTTCTCTTGAAATCCATTTAATTCTTTTTTTTTTTTACACACGTCTTTTTTTGGGAGGTCTACATCCATTATGTGGCATAGGTGTTACATCACGTACGAAACTTAATAGTATACCACTTCTACGAATAGCCCGTAATGCTGCGTCTCTTCCGAGACCAGGACCTTTTATCATAACTTCTGCTCGTTGCATACCTTGATCTACTACAGTACGAATAGCATCTAAAGCGGCTGCTTGCGCAGCATAGGGTGTTCCCCTTCTTGTGCCTTTGAATCCAGAAGTACCGGCGGAGGCCCAAGAAACCACTCGACCTCGTACATCTGTAACAGTTACAATGGTATTGTTGAAACTGGCTTGAACATGAATAACTCCTTTTGGTATTCTACGTCCAGTCTTACGTAAATTAATACGCCCATTCCTACGCGAACCAATTCTTTGTATAGGTTTTGCCATATTTTATCATCTCATAAATATGAATCAGAAATATATAAAAAGATATGGAGATATCCATTTTATGTTAAAACAAATCTTTTATTTTTACATAACCCCTCTTTGATAAACTTTAGAAAGATTATCCTTGTCTCTGTTTATGTCTCGGATTGGAACAAATCACTATAATTCGTCCGCGCCTACGGATCAGTCGACATTTTTCACAAATTTTACGAACAGAAGCCCTTATTTTCATATTTCTTACTCCTTACTTTAATTTTTAATCTATTCCTTGGAAGAAAATTAGTTTCTTGTTTTTTGTTTTTGCTTCAAATTGTATCTTTGATGAAAGGGATTTTTTCAAAAAGAATCCATATAATCGTTCGAATCTTTGTTCCGAAGTCTATAAATTATACGTCCCCTGGTTGAATGAATAATATTTCCTTATTTCTATTTTGATTCTATCCCCTGGCAGTGTTTGTATCAAACTGCGTCGGATCTTCCCCGAAATATAACCTAGAATTAGATCTTCATTATATAAAATATAAACGGATTCGGAGAGCATACCATTGGGAAATGATTCATGAAGGTTTAATTCCTGAATCATTTTTTTTTTCATTCCAGGAAACCTTTTTGAAGTATCAACTAATGGAGGAAGAGTTATATAACTCACCTTTCCTCTCTATTTCACAAATAGGAAGTTAGAGATCAAATTAGGATACCAGAGGAGGATCACCATATATAACACAAAATTTCTCCTCCCATTTTTTCTAGTCTAGCTTCTCGATCTGTCATTATGCCTCGAGAAGTGGAAAGAATTACAATTCCCATTCCACCTAAAATCTTAGGAATTTTTTTATAGTTGGAATAAATTCGTAGACCGGGTCGACTGATACGTTTTAAAATTGTTTTATATATTCCTTTCCTAGTTCTTTTATGGCGCAAGGTTGAAACCAAGAAATTTTTATTACTTTCCCGATGTTTCCGAACATTTTCAATAAAACCCTCTCGTAGGAGTATTTTAACAATGTTTTCGGTGATATTTGTGGATACTATTCGAACCGTTCCATTTTTACTCATGTTAGCATTTCTTATAGAAGTTATTATATCAGCAATAGCGTCTCTGCCCATGACGAATTATAATTATTGGTGCTTCCTAATTTTGATATAATCAACATGTTTTTTTATTTGAATACTTCAAAGTATTCATTATTTAATTAAATTTGAAATTTATTATTAAATTAATTATTAAATTTAGTAAAAGTATATGCGTGAGACACAATCTATTAATTGGGTTTATTTCAGATATCCTACTAGAACAATATCCTAATTTGATCTATGACTATGAGTCTTTATAATACCTCGGGAGCTAATGAAACTATTTTAGTAAAATTCAACTGTCTCAATTCCCGAGCAATCGCGCCAAAAACTCGAGTTCCTTTTGGATTTCCTTCTTGATCAATGACAACCGCTGCATTGTCATCATATCGTATTATCATACCGTTGTCACGTTTGAGTTCTTTACATGTACGTACAATTACAGCTCTTATTACTTCTGATCTTTCTAGAGGCATATTGGGCACTGCTTCTTTAATTACAGCAACAATAACGTCACCAATATGAGCATATCTATGATTACCAGCTCCTATGATTCGAATACACATTAATTCTCGAGCTCCACTGTTATCTGCTACATTCAAAAGGGTCTGAGGTTGAATCATATCATTTTTATTTGAATTTTTTATTTCAATGCAAAGAATGAGGAAAAAGAAGAAATAGTATTTGTCTAGAAATAAAGAAACTCGTGGTTGTTTTTTCATCCCTTTTTTATATTTAGTTCTACATCCCTATCCTGAAATAATAAATTGAGTTTTTATAGGCATTTTGCACGCAGCAATTTCAATAGCTGCTCTGGCTACAGTTTCTGAGACTCCGCCCATTTCGTAAAGTATTCGACCGGGTTTAACAACAGATACCCAATATTCGGGAGATCCCTTTCCCGACCCCATACGTGTTTCTGCGGGCCTTACTGTAATAGGTTTATCGGGAAAAACACGTACCCATATTTTTCCACCACGACGTGCATATCGTGTCATTGCTCTTCGTCCTGCTTCTATTTGTCTAGCGGTAATCCAAGCGGGTTCAAGTGCCTGAAGAGCATATCTGCCGAAGCAAATATGATTACCCCGGCAAGATATTCCTTTCATTCTTCCTCTATGTTGCTTACGAAATCTGGTTCTTTTGGGGTTATAGTTGATGGTTTTTTCCCACCTCTACTACAGAACCGGACATGAGAGTTTCTTCTCATCCAGCTCCTCACGAATGAAAGGATTCGATAATATTACAGATGCGCATGTATTTAATAACTAATACATTAAACTAAGTAATGGGATTTATTGATATTATATTTCATTTATTAGATAAGAAGCTGTATATACGGTTAGATTTGTCTATTTCTAGATATAGATAATGTTTCTTTTTTATACCGGATCCTTATTTTTTTTTTTTTTACTTTTCTTTTAATAAATTATTGAATCAAGACAATATTGGAATCCAATAAATAAGAAATAAGGGTTTCGCGGGCGAATATTGACTCTTTCCTTTTCCTGCTTTATTCGTAAGATCAATCCACAACCTCTCCGAGTAAAAAAAAAATTGTTCTTGGTTCATTCCGCCATCCCGCCTGCTCAATCATTTGAATTCTTTTAAATAGAATCCTATATAGTCACAGGTTTCGTCGTTCCTATAGCTTCTCCATTAATGATTAGGCCTGAACTCTGCAATGGAGCTCTCAACAAAATCTGTTTCCGAGTCAATCTCCTCAGTTTCTATTAACCGGAAGCTCTTTATTATTTATATATCATTTATTATTTATATATCAATCGATACAATATTAAACAATATTAAAACAATATGAAATTAATGCTTTATTACACTGCCTTTTATTTATATGAGGTAATTCATAGACCATACATATTGGAATTATATATCATTGATATTTTTGTTCTCTCTTTCTATCACCTTTCCATTTATCCGCATCCCTTTTATTTTTTTTTTTATTAAAAATCCACAATCATATTTTTTTGTTATGGAACAATTCCAGTTGTTACAACTATATGATTGATCCAGTCATATAGTGACTATTTTGGGGATCTCGATAATATGAAGCAATAAGTTAGTTATTAGTTTTTAATTTTTTTTATATAGTAGTTGTAGTTATTGAATTAATATTAGGGATCAGTCTTTTTTTGATCCTACTAAAAACTCTAAAGAAAAAACTAACGAGTCACACACTAAGCATAGCAATTATAAAAAAAAAAGGTTAATTTCTTTTTTATTCAACCTTATAGAATTCTAATTATTTCATTTTTTTTATTTAACAGAAAAAGTTTCTAGTTTTTTGTTCTATATATCACTATATTACTGGATAGAATGACAAGATAAATAAAGGTCTATTATTCTTCATCCACAAATATCCAAATTTTGAGGCCTAGTACTCCATGGATAGTTCGAATTGTATAGGAACAATGATCAATTTTAGCGCGAATTGTTTGTAGAGGAACCCTACCTTCTCTGATCCATTCGACACGTGCAATTTCTTTTCCGTCAATACGTCCTGCAATTTGTATTTTAATTCCTTTTGTATCTGTTTGTTCAGTTAATTCAATAGCTCTTTTCATTGCCTTTCGAAATGAAACTCTATTTCTTAATTGAGAAGCCATATATTCTGCAAGAATATTGGGGTCTCCATAAGGTTTTTCTATTCGTGTGATAGCAATGTTGATTCTTCGGTTCACAGAACGAAATTCTTTTTGTACATTCATCTGTAATTCTTCGATTCCTCGTGTTCGGCCCTCTATTAATAAATTTGGGAATCCAATATGGATTATAACCTGGATTAAATCAATTCTTTTTTGAATTTCTATACGCGCAATTCCAATTCCTTCGAAACCTGAGGATATTCTTTTATTTTTTTGTACATAGTTCTTTATACAATTCCGTATTTTCTCATCTTCTTGTAGACCTACAGAAAAATTTTTTGGTTGTGCGAACCAAAAGGAATGATGATTTTGGGTTGTACCAAGTCTGAAACCAAGCGGATTTATTTTTTGTCCCATATTTTTTATTATATTATCTTTCCATCTCTTTTTTTCTAAATATGAATCTAAATCTTAAATTCATCGAAAAATAATTTTGATTTATCTTTTAATACAATTGTTATATGACAAGTCGGCCTTTTTATCGGATAACTACGTCCTCGAGCTCTAGGTCTTAATTTTTTCACAAAAGAACCTCCATTGACTTCGGCTTTACTAATGAATAAATCGGTTTCGTTCAAACCCATATTATGACTAGCGTTTGCTGCTGCGGAATAAACCAATTTTAAAATGGGATAAGATGCTCGATAAGGCATAAGTTCCAATATCATAAGCGTTTCCTCATAAGAACGCCCGCGAATCTGATCAATTACTCTTTGTGCTTTGAAAACAGACATACATATATGTTGAGCTAAAACTTTTACTTCTCCACTCGAATTTGAGTTCTTTTTCTTTATCATAAGGTTATCTCCCGCCAATGAATGATAAGTATCTATTTTTTTTCCAAATTAACGACGAGATTTATTATCGTTTCTCGCATGTCTCGCGAAAGTCAGAGTCGGCGCGAATTCTCCCAATTTGTGACCTACCATACGATCTGTTATATAAATAGGTAAATGTTCCTTTCCATTATGAATAGCGATTGTATGGCCAATCATTTTGGGTATAATGGTAGATGCCCGAGACCAAGTTACTATTATTTCTTTCTCCTCCCTCATGTTGAGTTTTTCAATTTTTCTTGCTAAATGATTAGCTACAAAAGGGTTTTTTTTTAGTGAACGTGCCATAGCTGATTACTCCTTTTTTTACATTTTAAAGATTGGACATTCTATGTCCAATAGAATATCTCGATCTAAGTATGAAGGTAAGAATAAATACAATAATGATGAATGGAAAAAAGAGAAAATCCTTTAGCTAGATAAGGGGCGGATGTAGCCAAGTGGATCAAGGCAGTGGATTGTGAATCCACCACGCGCGGGTTCAATTCCCGTCGTTCGCCCATCACATTATTTCAAATTCAAAAAATTCTATTTTCAATATTCCTATTTACGGCGACGAAGAATAAAACTATCACTATATTTTTTCCTTTTCCGACTTCTTCTTCCAAGCGCAGGATAACCCCAAGGAGTTGTGGGTTTTTTTCTACCAATTGGGGCTTTCCCTTCCCCACCTCCATGGGGATGGTCTACAGGGTTCATAACTACTCCTCTTACTACAGGACGCTTACCTATCCAACACTTCGATCCGGCTCTACCCAAACTTTGTTGATTCACCCCAACATTACCCACTTGTCCGACTGTTGCTAAGCAGTTTTTGGATATCAAACGGACCTCCCCGGATGGTAATCTTAATGTGGCTGATTTACCCTCTTTTGCGATCAGTTTCGCTACAGCGCCCGCCGCTCTAGCTAATTGTCCACCCTTTCCAAGCGTGATTTCTATGTTATGTATGGCCGTGCCTAAGGGCATATCGGTTGAAGTAGATTCTTCTTTTAAAAACCCCTTCCCAAACTGTACAAGCTTCTTCCAAAGCATACGGCTTTCTAGATGTATATGATGATATCTAGACAGATGGATCTTTATCTTATATGAATCGTATGATGAAGTACCACATGAGTGGATATATAGGAATCCAAATCTGCCGAATCACTCATGTATGATCTTCTACATCCTAGGTCTCCCCGTTCCATCATCTGGCTTATGTTCTTCATGTAGCATTCAGACCGAATGACTCTATGAAATTACGTCGATACTTCCACATATTACGGGTAACGTAGGAGACATCTCTCTTTTTCCCCGGGGGGATCTTTATAATTACCACTGCTTAGCTTTCAATTCGCCTCTGACCATCAAATTAAATGTGAATAACCCGTCCTCCTCTCTTTGAAACAAGGGGCGCTTCCGGTTCTGTGCGTGCTTCAAACAATTTTGTCTTCTCCATATTACCATATCTCTAGAGTCAATAATTTTCTATGAGGAACTACTGAACTCAATCACTTGCTGCCGTTACTCAACAGTTTTCTGTTGAGGTCTATCCCATAGAGGTACTCAAATTGGATCAGTGATTGATTTCTAGGTTTCATCGTAAACCTAATTGGTTACTTCCAATTACGTAAATCAATAGTTCAAACCGCACTCAAAGGTAGGGCATTTCCCATTGATATAGGGACTTCTGTACCAGAAATAATGGTATCTCCAATTATAGCCCCTCTGGGGTGTAAAATATATCTTTTCTCGCCATCCCCATAATGTATGAGACAAATGTATGCATTTCGATTAGGGTCATATTCTATGGTTACGATTCTACCAGATATGTCTTTTTCATTCCGTCGAAAATCGATTTTACGGTATAGACGCTTATGACCTCCCCCTCTATGTCTTGCGGTAATGATTCCTCTGGCATTACGACCTTTACCACAATGATGCTGTCCACAGATCAAATTATTTCGTGGATTGGATTTCATTTGACTGTCTATGGCTCTATTACGTGTGCTCGGGGTAGAAGTTTTGTATAAATGTATCGCCGTGTTATTAAGTATTTTGCTTTAAGTTCTTTTCTCTATAAGAGGTGGAATAGAATAACCCGGTTGAAGCGTAATGATCATACGTCTGTAATGCATTGTATGTCCCATAATAGGTCCTATTCTTCTACCCTTTCCTGGGAGTCGATGACTTATTACCTTGACACCAAAGAAGAGTTCGACCCAATGCTTTATTTCTGTCCTAGTTGATCCTGATTCGACATTAGAAGTATATTGATTGTTCCCCAATAACCGAATACTTTTTTCTGTAAATACTGCATATTTGATTCCATCCATAACTCCATTTTCTTCCCTATGAGTTCCAGTATCGATAAGAATTCTAGTTCTTACTGTTCATATGTTATGGTATGAATATACCATACCAATTCGTTATGTATGGATGATGAGATTCCATTGATACAGAGCCAATTCCAATAGACTTATTGAACGTTCCCATTGGCGTGCATCCAGCAGGAATTGAACCTACGAATTTGCCAATTATGAGTTGGGCGCTTTAACCATTCAGCCATGGATGCTTAACAGGGCTCATTGTACATCGTGAATAACCAAATTCCAATTGAAATGAAATCTTTAGGAGGAATCAATGAAAATCTTTAGGAGGAATCAATGAAACGATATCAATTCAAATCCTGGATCTTCGAATTGAGAGAGATATTGAGTGAGATCAAGAATTCTCACTATTTCTTAGATTCATGGATCAAATTCGATTCAGTGGGATCTTTCACTCACATTTTTTTCCACCAAGAACGTTTTATGAAACTCTCTGACCCCCGAATTTGGAGTATCCTACTTTCACGTGATTCACAGGGTTCAACAAGCAATCGATATTTCACGATCAAAGGTGTAGTACTGCTTGTAGTAGTGGTCCTTATATCTCGTATTACCAATCGAAAGATGGTCGAAAGAAAAAATCTCTATTTGATGGAGCTTCTTCCTATACCTATGAATTCCATTGGACCCAGAAATGAGACATTGGAAGAATCTTTTTGGTCTTCCAATATCAATAGATTGATTGTTTCTCTCCTGTATCTTCCAAAAGAGAAAAAGATTTCTGAGAGTTGTTTCATGGATCCGCAAGAGAGTACTTGGGTTCTCCCAATAAATAAAAAGTGTATCATGCCTGAATCGAACCGGGGTTCGCAGTGGTGGAGGAACCGGATCGGAAAAAAGAGGGATTCTAGTTGTAAGATAGCTAATGAAACCGTAGCTGGAATTGAGATCTCATTCAAAGAGAAAGATAGCAAATATCTGGAGTTTCTTTTTTTATCCTATACGGATGATCCGATCCGCAAGGACCATGATTGGGAATTGTTTGATCGTCTTTCTCCGAGGAAGAAGCGAAACATAATCAACTTGAATTCGGGACAACTATTCGAAATCTTAGGGAAAGACTTGATTTGTTATCTCATGTCTGCTTTTCGTGAAAAAAGACCAATTGAAGGGGAGGGTTTCTTCAAACAACAAGGAGCTGAGGCAACTATTCAATCAAATGATATTGAGCACGTTTCCCATCTCTTCTCGAGAAACAAGTGGGGTATTTCTTTGCAAAATTGTGCTCAATTTCATATGTGGCAATTCCGCCAAGATCTCTTCGTTAGTTGGGGGAAGAATCAGCACGAATCGGATTTTTTGAGGAACGTATCGAGAGAGAATTGGATTTGGTTAGACAATGTGTGGTTGGTAAACAAGGATTGGTTTTTTAGCAGGGTACGGAATGTATTGTCAAATATTCAATATGATTCCACAAGATCTATTTTCGTTCAAGTAACGGATTCTAGCCAATCGAAAGGATCCTCTGATCAATCCAGAGATCATTTCGATTCCATTAGAAATGAGGATTCAGAATATCACACATTGATCGATCAAACAGAGATTCAGCAACTAAAAGAAAGATCGATTCTTTGGGATCCTTCCTTTCTTCAAACGGAACGAACAGAGATAGAATCAGATCGATTCCCGAAATGCCTTTTTGGATCTTCCTCAATGTCCCGGCTATTCACGAAACGTGAGAAGCAGATGATTCATCTGCTTCCGAAAGAAATCGAAGAATTTCTTGGGAATCCTACAAGATCAATTCGTTCTTTTTTCTCTGACAGATGGTCAGAACTTCATCTGGGTTCGAATCCTACTGAGAGGTCCACTAGAGATCAGAAATTTTTGAAGAAAAAACAAGATGTTTCTTTTGTCCCTTCCAGGCGATCGGAAAATAAAGAAATGGTTGATATATTCAAGATAATTACGTATTTACAAAATACCGTCTCAATTCATCCTATTTCATCAGATCCGGGATGTGATATGGTTCCGAAGGATGAACCAGATATGGACAGTTCCAATAAGATTTCATTCTTGAAAAAAAATCCATTTTTGGATTTATTTCATCTATTCCATAACCGGAACAAAGGGGGATACACGTTACACCACGATTTTGAATCAGAAGAGAGATTTCAAGAAATGGCAGATCTATTCACTCTATCAATAACCGAGCCGGATCTGGTGTATCATAGGGGATTTGCCTTTTCTATTGATTCCTACGGGTTGGATCAAAAAAAATTCTTGAATGAGGTATTCAACTCCAGAGATGAATCGAAAAAGAAATCTTTATTGGTTCTACCTCCTCTTTTTTATGAGGAGAATGAATCTTTTTATCGAAGGATCAAAAAAAAATTGGTCCGGATCCACTGCGGGAATGATTTGGAAGATCCAAAACTAAAAACAGCGGTATTTGCTAGCAACAACATCATGGAGGCAGTCAATCAATATAGATTGATCCGAAATCTGATTCAAATCCAATATAGCATCTATGGGTACATAAGAAATGTATCGAATCGATTCTTTTTAATGAATAGATCCAATCGCAACTTCGAATATGGAATTCAAAGGGATCAAATAGGAAATGATACTCTGAATCATATAACTATAATGAAATATACGATCAACCAACATTTATTGAATTTGAAAGAGACTCAGAAGAAATGGTTTGATCCTCTTATTTCTCGAACCGAGAGATCCATGAATCGGGATCCTGATGCATATAGATACAAATGGTCCAATGGGAGCAAGAATTTACAGGAACATTTGGAACATTTCGTTTCTGAACAGAAGAACCGTTTTCAAGTAGTGTTCGATCGATTACGTATGAGTAAATATTCGATTGATTGGTCCGAGGCTATCGACAAACAAGATTTGTCTAAGTCACTTCGTTTCTTTTTGTCCAAGTCACTTCTCTTTTTGTCCAAGTCACTTCCCTTTTTGTCCAAATCACTTCCCTTTTTCTTTGTGAGTATCGGGAATACCCCCATTCATAGGTCCGAGATCCACATCTATGAATTGAAAAGTCCGAATGATCAACCCTGCAATCAGTTGTTAGAATCAATAGGTGTTCAAATCGTTCATTTGAATAAATTGAAACCCTTCTTATTGGATGATCGTGATACTTCCCAAAGACCGAAATTCTTGATCAATGGAGGAACAATATTACCATTTTTGTTCAAAAAGATACCAAAGTGGATGATTGACTCATTCCATACTAGAAATAATTGCGGAAAATTCTTTGATAACACGGATTCCTATTTCTCAATGATATCCCACGATCGAGACAATTGGCTGAATCCCGTGAAACCATTTCATAGAAGTTCATTGATATCTTCTTTTTATAAAGCAAATCGACTTCGATTCTTGAATGATCCACATCACTTCTGGTTCTATTGTAACAAAAGATTCCCTTTTTCTGTGGAAAAGACCCGTATCCATAATGATGATCTTACATATGGACAATTCCTCAATATCTTGTTCATTCGCAACAAAATATTTTCTTTGTGCGTCGGTAAAAAAAAACATATTTTTTTGGAGAGAGAGACTATTTCACCAATAGAGTCACAGGTATCTGATATATTCATACCTAACGATTTTCTACAAAGTGGTGATGAAACGTATAACTTGTACAAATCTTTCCATTTTCCAATTCGATCCGATCCGGTCGTTCGTAGAGCTATTTACTCGATCGCAGACATTTCTGCAACATTTCTAAGAGAGGAACGAATAGTCAATTTTGAAAGAACTTATTGTCGGCCTCTTTCAGATATGAATCTATCTGATTCAGAAGGGAAGAACTTGCATCAGTATCTTAGTTTCAATTCAAACATGGGTTTGATTCACACTCCATGTTCTGAGAAATATTTACCATCCGGAAAGAGGAAAAAACGGAGTCTTTGTCTAAAGAAATACGTTGAGAAAGGGCAGATGTATGGAACCTTTCAACGAGATAGTGCTTTTTCAAATCTCTCAAAATGGAATCTGTTCCAAACATATATGCCATGGTTCCTTACTTCGACAGGGTGCAAATATCTAAATTTAGCCCTTGTAGATACTTTTTCAGACCCATTGCCAATACTAAGTAGCAGTCAAAAATTTGTATCCATTTTTCATGATATTATGTATGGATCAGATATATCATGGCCAATTCCTCAGAGGATTCTTCCACAATGGACTCTGATAAGTGAGATTTCGAATAAGTGTTTACAGAATCTTCTTCTGTCCGAAGAAATGATTCATCGAAATAATGAGTCACCCGTTCCATTGATATGGGCACATCTGAGATCAAGAAATGCTTGGGAGTTCCTCTATTCAATCCTTTTCCTTCTTCTTGTTGCTGGATATCTCGTTCGTATCCATCTTCTCTTTTTTTCCCGAGCCTCTAGTGAGTTACAGACAGAGTTAGAAAAGATAAAATCTTTGATGATTCCATCATACATGATTGAGTTGCGAAAACTTCTGGATAGGTATCCTACATCTGAACTGAATTCTTTTTGGTTAAAGAATCTCTTTCTAGTTGCTCTGGAACAATTAGGAGATTCTCTGGAAGAGATACGGGGTTCTGCTTTTGGTGGCAACATGCTATTGGGTGGTGGTCCCACTTATGGGGTCAAATCAATATGTTCTAAGAAGAAATATTTGAATATAAATCTCATCGATCTCATAAGTATCATACCAAATTCCATCAATCGAATCACTTTTTCGAGAAATACGAGACATCTAAGTCGTACAAGTAAAGAGATCTATTCATTGATAAGAAAAAGAAAAAATGTGAACGGTGATTGGATTGATGATAAAATGGAATCCTGGGTCGCGAACAGTGATTCGATTGATGATGAAGAAAGAGAATTCTTGGTTCAGTTCTCCACCTTAATGACAGAAAAAAGGATTAATCAAATTCTAGTGAGTCTGACTCATAGTGATCCTTTATCAAAGAATGACTCGGGTTATCAAATGATTGAACAACCGGGATCAATTTACTTACGATACTTAGTTGACATTCAGAAAAAGTATCTAATGAATTATGAGTTCAATAGATTCTGTTTAGCAGAAAGACGGATATTCCTTGCTCATTATCAGACAATCACTTATTCACAAACCTCGTGTGGGGCTAATAGTTTTCATTTCCCATCTCATGGAAAACCCTTTTCGCTCCGCTTAGCCCTATCCCCTTCTAGGGGTATTTTAGTGATAGGTTCTATAGGAACTGGACGATCCTGTTTGGTCAAAAACCTAGCGGCAAACTCCTATGTTCCTTTCATTACGCCGAACAAGTTCCTGGATGACAAGTCTAAAGAGTATCTTATTGATGATATCGATATTGATGATAGTGACGATATTGATGATGACCTTGATACGGAGCTGCTAACTATGACGAATGTGCTAACTATGTATATGACGCCGAAAATAGACCGATTTGATATCACCCTTCAATTCGAATTAGCAAAAGCAATGTCTCCTTGCATAATATGGATTCCAAACATTCATGATCTGTATGTGAATGAGTCGAATTACTTATCCCTCGGTCTATTAGAGAACTATCTCTCCAGGGATTGTGAAAGATGTTCCACTAGAAATATTCTTGTTATTGCTTCGACTCATATTCCCCAAAAAGTGGATCCCGCTCTAATAGCTCCGAATAAATTAAATACATGCATTAAGATACGAAGGCTTCTTATTCCACAACAACGAAAGCACTTTTTCATTCTTTCATATACTAGGGGATTTCACTTGGAAAAGAAAATGTTCCATACTAACGGATTCGGGTCCATAACCATGGGTTCTAATGCACGAGATCTTGTAGCACTTATCAATGAGGCCCTATCAATTAGTATTACACAGAAGAAATCAATTATAGAAACTAATACAATTAGATCCGCTCTTCATAGACAAACTTGGGATTTGCGATCCCAGGTAAGATCGGTTCAGGATCATGGGGTCTTTTTCTATCAGATAGGAAGGGCTGTTGCACAAAATGTACTTCTAAGTAATTGCCTCATAGATCCTATATCTATCTATATGAAGAAGAAATCGTGTAAGGAAGGAGATTCCTATTTGTACAAATGGTACTTCAAACTTGGAACGAGCATGAAGAAATTAACGATACTTCTTTATCTTTTGAGTTGTTCTGCCGGATTGGTCGCTCAAGATCTTTGGTCTTCACCCGGACCCGGATCCGGTGAAAAAAATAGGATCACTTCTTATGGATTCGTTGAGAATGCTTCTGATCTAGTTCGTGGCCTATTAGAAGTAGAAGGCGCTCTGGCGGGATCCTCACGGACAGAAAAGGATTGCAGTCAGTTTGATAATAATCGAGTGACATTACTTCTTCGGTCCGAACCAAGGAATCCGTTAGATATGATGCAAAATGGATCTTTTTCTATCGTTGATCAGAGATTTTTCTATGAAAAATACGAATCGGAGTTTGAAGAAGGGGAAGGGGCCCTCGACCCGCAACAGATAGAGGAGGATTTATTCAATCACATAGTTTGGGCTCCTAGAATATGGCGCCCTTGTGGCAATCTATTTGATTGTATCGAAAGGTCCACTGAATTGGGATTTCCCTATTGGGCCGGGTCATTTCGGGGCAAGCGGATCATTTATCATAAAAAGGATGAGCTTCAAGAGAATGATTCGGAGTTCTTGCAGAGTGGAACCATGCAGTACCAGACACGAGATAGATCGTCCAAAGAACAAGGCTTTTTTCGAATAAGCCAATTCATTTGGGACCCTGCGGATCCATTCTTTTTCCTATTCAAAGATCAGCCCTTTGTCTCTGTGTTTTCGCGTCGAGAATTCTTTGCAGATGAAGAGATGTCAAAGGGGCTTATTACTTCCCAAACAAATTCTTCTACATCTATATCTAGACACTGGTTCATCAAGAATACGCAAGAAAAGCACTTCGAATTGTTGATTCATCGCCAGAGATGGCTTAGAACCAATAGTTCATTATCTAATGGATCTTTCCGTTCTAATACTCCATCCGAGAGTTATCAGTATTTATCAAATCTCTTCCTATCTAACGGAACGCTATTGGATCAAATGGCAAAGACATTGTGGAGAAAGAGATGGCTTTTCCCGGATGAAATGAAATATTTGATTCATGTAACAGGGGAAAGATTTCCCATTCCTTAGCCGTAAAGATATGTGGCCATGAAAAGGGGATTAAGTGGAACAGAATTGGCC